AAAAAATTATTCTGAGGGTCTGCAAGAAGATCAAAAAATAAGAAATTATATAAAGAATTATGTACAAAAAAATATGAAAACATCTTCTGGCGTCGAGGGAATTGCACATATAGAGATTCAAAAAAGAATCGACCTGATCCAAATCATAATCTATATGGGATTTCCAAAAATATTAATTGAAAGTCGACCCCGAGGAATCGAAGAATTACAGATGAATTTACAAAAAGAATTTAATTCTGTAAATCGAAAACTTAATATTGCTATCACACGAATTGAAAAGCCTTATGGAAACCCTAATATTCTTGCAGAATTTATAGCCGGACAATTAAAAAATAGAGTTTCTTTTCGCAAAGCAATGAAAAAGGCTATAGAATTAACTGAACAAGCAGATACAAAAGGAATTCAAGTGCAAATTGCAGGACGTATCGACGGAAAAGAAATTGCGCGTGTTGAATGGATCAGAGAGGGTAGGGTTCCACTACAAACCATTCGAGCTAAAATTGATTATTGTTCCTATACAGTTCGAACAATCTATGGGGTATTAGGCATCAAAATTTGGATATTTATAGAAGGGGAATAATAAACCTTAAATGATAAATTAATTTCTTCTTTTTCTTTTCTGTTCAATAAAAAAAGTGAACAATTATAATTCTTAATTCTACAATTAGAATTCTTAATTCTATAGGGTTTAATAAAAATTAAATGAATATTTTGATCAAATTGCCATGCTTAGTGTGTGACTCGTTGGTTTTTTGAGGGTTAGTATAAAAAACCAGCCCCATAGTATAAACAAATCACTATAGAAGTAATAACCAACTCATCACTTCGTATTATCTGGATCCAAAGAACCAGTCACGATATGATATATTGTTCATATTGTTGTAGCAACTGAAATCTAAAAAATCTGCTTCTAAGTTGTCAATCAAAATAAAAAAGAAAGGGTATGGATAAATGGAAAGATGAGAGAAAGAAAGAAAAAGAATAAAAAATATTGCTGATATATAATTCCAATATGTAAGGTCTATGAGTCATCTCAGAAAAAATCTGCGTAATAAAGCATCAATACGGATTCATCATTCAATGGATCTGCTCATCGAACAAAAAATAAAGAGCTTCGAGCCAATAAAGACTAAGAATATTGACTCAAGAACTAATAGCTCCGTTGTAAAATTCAGGCCTAAGCATTAAGTAAGAAGCGATGGGAACGATGGAACCTGTGAATTCAAAAGAGTTTAGTGAAAATGAATTCGAATGATTCATTGATCGGGATGGCGGAATCGGCCAGAGACCTATTCATCTATTCGGAAAAATTATGAACTAATGATAGAACTGAAATAGAAATTGAAAGAGTAAATATTCGCCCGCGAAAACTTTATTTTCTTGGATTGCTAAAAATGGGTCAATCCAATACGATAAAGAGTAAAACAAAAGAAAGATTTGTTTTAAGATTCTAATCTAAAATAGATAAAAAAAAGAAAAAAAATAGTTATTTAATATATTTAGATTTAGTTATCTATACAAACAAGATATACAAATTAATAATAGATTTGATCTAGATTAAATGAAATCCATGATTCAGTATATTACTTATTAAAGACATGTATATCTTAATTCAAATTATATTCTATCTGAATTGAATTGAAAATCTTTAATTTGAATTGATTTGATTCGCGAGGAGCTGGATGAGAAGAAACTCTCACGTCCGGTTCTGTAGTAGAGATGGAATTCAAAACAAACCATCAACTATAACCCCAAAAGAACCAGATTCCGTAAACAACATAGAGGAAGAATGAAGGGAATATCTTATCGAGGTAATAATATTTGTTTTGGGAAATACGCTCTTCAGGCACTTGAGCCTGCTTGGATCACATCTAGACAAATAGAAGCAGGTCGACGAGCAATGACACGAAATGCACGTCGCGGTGGAAAAATATGGGTCCGTATATTTCCAGATAAACCAGTTACAGTAAGGCCCGCAGAAACACGTATGGGTTCAGGTAAAGGCGCTCCCGAATATTGGGTAGCTGTTGTTAAACCAGGTCGAATCCTTTATGAAATGGGTGGAGTAACAGAAAATATAGCCAGAAGGGCTATTTCAATAGCAGCGTCCAAAATGCCTATACGAGCTCAATTCATCATCTCGGGATAAAAAAGAAATAGGCCTTAAAAATAGCGGTGCAGGTTTCTTTTTTTCAACAAATAATATTTCTTTTTTTCTTCGACCTTTGTATTGTAAAAAACAGATAAAAAATGATATGATTCAACCTCAGACCCATTTGAATGTAGCAGATAACAGCGGGGCTCGAGAATTGATGTGTATTCGAATCATAGGAGCTAGCAATCGTCGATATGCTCATATTGGTGACGTTATTGTTGCTGTGATCAAAGACGCAGTTCCAAACATGCCTCTAGAAAGATCAGAAGTGGTCAGGGCTGTAATTGTCCGTACTTGTAAAGAACTTAAACGTGACAACGGTATGATAATACGATATGATGACAATGCTGCAGTTGTGATTGATCAAGAAGGAAATCCAAAAGGAACTCGAGTTTTTGGTGCGATTGCCCGAGAATTGAGACAGTTCAATTTTACTAAAATAGTTTCATTAGCTCCCGAGGTATTATAAAATGAGACCACGATATGGTTATAGGTTATAGTAGGGTATTTAAAAGAAATAGATTAAGATTAATTTAGTAGATTTTGTCTCACGTATATACCTTTCAAAATTCATATTAATATTCATAAAAAAATACGCAAAAAAAAAAAAGAAAAACATGTTGATTATATCCAAATTTGGAGGCACCAAAAATTTTAATTAATCATGAGTAGTGATACTATTGCTGACATAATAACCTCTATACGAAATGCAGATATGTATAGAAAAAGCGTGGTTCGAGTAGCATCTACTAATATCAGCCAAAGTATTGTTAAAATACTTTTACGAGAGGGTTTTATCGAAAACGTGAGAAAACATCGAGAAAACAACAAATCTTTTTTGGTTTTAACCCTACGACATAGACGGAATAGGAAAAGGACTTATCGAAATCTTTTAAATTTAAAACGGATCAGTCGGCCGGGTCTACGAATCTATTCTAACTATCAAAGAATTCCTAGAATTTTAGGCGGGATGGGGGTTGTAATTCTTTCTACCTCTCGGGGTATAATGACAGACCGAGAGGCTCGACTAGAAAGAATAGGCGGAGAAATTTTGTGTTATATATGGTAATCTTTCTAATATCCGAATTGAATAGGAAACTTCTTTTTTGTGAAAAAGGAAAACGGTTGTCTAATAGGGTTCTTCCTCCACTAGTTGATACTTCAAGGAGGTTTTACCGGGAATGAAAGAACAAAAATGGATTCATGAAGGTTTAATTACTGAATCGCTTCCCAACGGCATGTTCCGGGTTCGTTTAGATAATGAAGATATGATTCTAGGTTATGTTTCAGGAAAGATCCGACGTAGTTTTATACGAATATTGCCAGGAGATAGAGTCAAAATTGAAGTAAGTCGTTATGATTCAACCAGAGGTCGTATAATTTATCGACTCCGCAACAAAGATTCGAAAGATTAGGTGTTTTTTCAACTTCACTATTTCTTTTGCAGGAATACGATTCGAAATCGAAAATTTCAATAAACTGATTTTCTTCCAAGAAATGGATTCAAAATTAAAGTAAGGAGTGGCAAATATGAAAATAAGAGCTTCTGTTCGTAAAATTTGTGAAAAATGTCGACTGATCCGTCGTCGGGGACGAATTATAGTAATTTGTTCCAACCCAAGACATAAACAAAGACAAGGATAATAAGACTCGTTAAAGACCCAATATACAAATAAGAAGGGGGGATCTTTTTTGACATGAAATGGATATATCCATATATCTCTGATTCAAATTTATGAGATGATAAAATATGGCAAAAGCTATACCGAAAAAGAGTTCGCGTGGACGTATTGGTTCACGTAAGAGTATACGTAAAATACCAAAGGGGGTTATTCATATTCAAGCAAGTTTCAATAATACTATTGTGACTGTTACAGATGTACGAGGGCGAGTGGTTTCTTGGTCCTCTGCCGGTACTTGTGGCTTCCGAGGTACAAGAAGAGGGACGCCATTTGCTGCTCAAACCGCAGCGGCAAATGCTATTCGCGCGGTAGTAGATCAAGGTATGCAACGAGCAGAAGTCATGATTAAAGGTCCCGGTCTCGGAAGAGACGCAGCATTACGAGCTATTCGCAGAAGTGGTATACTATTAACTTTCGTACGGGATGTAACCCCTATGCCACATAATGGCTGTAGACCCCCGAAAAAAAGACGTGTGTAGAAATAAAAATGGAAGATATTTCAATAGCAAGAGAAACAAGAGAAATAAATGATTCAATGATCAGGTCAAATAATATTATTATGGTTCGAGAGAAAATAACAGTATCTACTCGGACACTACAGTGGAAGTGTGTTGAATCAGCAGCAGACAGTAAGCGTCTTTTGTATGGGCGCTTTATTCTGTCTCCGCTTATGAAAGGTCAAGCAGACACAATAGGCATTGCGATGCGAAGAGCTTTGCTTGGAGAAATCGAAGGAACATGTATCACACGCGCAAAATCTGAGAAAATCTCACACGAATATTCTACCATAATGGGTATTCAAGAATCAGTACATGAAATTTTAATGAATTTGAAAGAAATCGTATTGAGAAGTAATCTCTATGGAACTTGTGAGGCGTCTATTTGTGTCAGGGGCCCTGGATATGTAACTGCTCAAGATATCATCTTACCGCCTTATGTAGAAATCGTCGATAATACACAGCATATAGCTAGCTTGACGGAACCCATTGAGTTGGTTATTGGATTACAAATAGAGAAGAATCGTGGATATCTTATAAAAGCGCCAAATACCTTTCAGGACGGAAGTTATCCTATAGATCCTGTATTCATGCCTGTTCGAAATGCGAATCATAGTATTCATTCTTATGAAAATGGTAACAAAGAGATACTATTTCTCGAAATAT